TTTAAAATGGCTCGTATGTTGTGACTTGGAATAAATGTTTCCCGGTAAAGGAAGGGAATAGTAATTTATTCATTCCTAATTTATTCCTATAGAACGTCTAGGAACAAGAAGATTAAATCGGATATATCGACAGATTCCCGCGTAGTCCAAAGAAAAAAAAGATCCAATTTCATCTCTATCGAATTTTAATATCAGAATAGTGGATATAATTATGATGCAATGGGTTAGGTCCACTTACTTTTTATTTTGTTGATTTCTAATCGATTTAATTGGAATAATGGAAAATAGGAAAGGAATAGTAATATTTGAAAGGAAAGGAATAGTAATATTTGAAGATTTAACGAGACGACTTATCCTTACATTCATTATAATATTTAATATTTTAATATATTCATTATAATATTTAATATTTTAATATAATATTTATAATAATTATATTATTTATTTAATAATTAATAATATATTTTTTATTTAATAATATATTTAATTTATTAAAATAGCAAATTTATAACCATACTATAATTAATTATAATGTTATAATTTTGATTATATATTAAAATATTAAATTATAATTAAAATATGAAATTATACGGTTTGTTACTTTTTTTTTTATTACTTTATTACAATTACAAAGATCAACAATATCTTTATTCGCACTTCAAATATGAATACTACTGCCGGAGTTTTATGATTTATGAAAAAATCAAAGCCCCTTATCGGATTTGAACCGATGACTTACGCCTTACCATGGCGTTACTCTACCACTGAGTTAAAAGGGCTTGTTTGATCCAATTCCTGAATAAAGACACTATGAGTTTAGTATATATACTTATTATAATAGATGTACATAGATATATCTTATAATAAGTATAAGGATAGATATATCTTATAATAAGTATAAGGGTTCATTCAGGAATGAAAAATTTTCTTTATCCAGTAAAAGTAAATTAAATAATTTAATATAATTTAATATAGAGTATATAATATAGGTAAAATAAAACGGTTTATTGATATGATATTGGATTTGATAAATATCAATACAATGAATTGTTTCAAGACTATCCTAATTGACATCATAACTAAATTCATTTGAGTGATACATGTATCCACTAATTTAACATAGATCCAAGATATTTCATTGAATCATTGATAAAGAGATTCGGATAAAGAGATTCGGCGTGGCCTTTGAACCAAACTTTTATCGAAAAAAATTGTATAGAAAGAATCGTGAAAGACGGAAAGATCCTTCGTATCGAGTCATACCATTCCATTATATTGACAATTTTAAAAAACTATTCATACTATGAACATAGTATGATGGCGGTCGTGCAAGTCTGCCCCCATCGTCTAGCGGTTCAGGACATCTCTCTTTCAAGGAGGCAGCGGGGATTCGACTTCCCCTGGGGGTAGGGTACTACGAAAGGAAGTTGATCGTGGATTATCAATAAGCCTGGAATTGATTCTTCCTGGGTCGATGCCCGAGCGGTTAATGGGGACGGACTGTAAATTCGTTGGCAATATGTCTACGCTGGTTCAAATCCAGCTCGGCCCAATAATTTGCCGATCCGCCATGAAATGATATAATATAACCCATTTGTTGCTCTCCAGAAATGCCCGATCCCCCAATCCCAATACGGAAGAAATCCATTTTATGATATATCTATACCACTATTTATTTACTCTCTTTTTACAAGAAATTCTGATCTTGCTAATGATCTAGATTCATATCAGGATCCGTAACTATAAAGTAAAGTTTAAGGAAAAGAGTAAATAAAAAAAAACTTTTTTGATTGAACGAGTGATTATCCAATTGATTTGGCAATAACGAAAGGATTACTAGTAATACCGGCTGCTCTCACTAAAGTACATATACATATGGGTATCGATATATCACACTCGCAGCTCTGTTACAACACGCCAATTCTAATCGAAATTGAAAGGGTTAGAATGAAATCATAAAAATATGTATACTTTATTTTATTATGGTATTTACTTGGGATTGTAGTTCAATTGGTCAGAGCACCGCCCTGTCAAGGCGGAAGCTGCGGGTTCGAGCCCCGTCAGTCCCGACGAATCCAAATCCAATAAAAAACTATATCAATTCATCTCTCTATTTTTTGTGAAAAGAAGTCCAAATAACATAATTTCATTCCCAACAGTGATCCCTCTTCTTTTTTTCTTTTTCGTTTCACATTTATCATCAACCAAATGGGGGAATTTCCATTTCTTCGACTAGTACCGATTCGATTGATGGGAGAGAGGCATATGTGGATTAGTACAATTATTATATTATTAGCATCAGATTCAGGATTCCACGGGATACCGTACTGTACTGGGTCTGGCTTTTTCAATTACTCCCGATCTGTGAAATATGAAATAGAGTAGAGTATTGTATGTTTCCCGGGAGTACATACATAAATGGAATTTGTACAATATAAAAAAAATTGAACATAGTTACTGTGTTGTGTATAGAATAGTATAGAATACTTTTTTTTTAAGATTAAAATAAAAGTATATCCTTTTCGGGCCCTATTTTGTGTAACCTCAATTTCAAATTTTACTAATTTGAAATAATCTATCTCATTCAAATTTCGCATTGAGCTTTTGATATATGCGTCCCATTACTAATCCAATGAAAGAGGATATTCAAAAAATAAAGATCAAACAAGGATCACTTTTTTATTAGCGAGGTAATGAATTTTTTTTTTATAAGGGTTTTTCCTTGAAAGAACAAACTTTTTAAATTTATATATATTTTTAAATTTATATATAAATATATAAAAAAATAGTTAATTTGATGGAATATTCGATTTTTTTATACCGGAATTTGTACTCGTCTTTATCATACTTCTTTTGTTTTCCAAGAAGATTGGATCATTAAAAAAAGGAGTTTATAACTTAGCTCCTTCCTTTTTTTCATTGAGCTTCTATTGTTTGTTGGGGTTTGTTTAGAACCAATGGTAAGTGGAAAGGCGGTTAGATGATACTTCATCAGATGATTGTACAAAGAGGGCGGTAGGTTATAGAAAAGAAAGAATGATAAATAAATAAAGGAATTATTGATTGTATCGGGAATCAAATTTTGAGTTCAGTATGGATAAAAGATCGTCCTATGTTATACTATTCAATTCTTGACGATGAATCGATTTGATAGCTCCGATATTGTTATTCATGATATTGATCCGATTCGATATCATCGAGATGTAATGCATCCCATTGAATTTACAGGCGAAAGATTTATTATCTCTATGGGATTAACTCCCGAGTTATTGCGAATTAAAGAAAAATTAAACAATGAGATTATGGAAGTAAATATTCTCGCATTTATTGCTACTGCACTGTTTATTCTAGTTCCTACTGCTTTTTTACTTATAATATACGTAAAAACAGTCAGCCAAGGTGATTAATTTGAATTAAACTTGATTTTTTATTTCTTATCAATAATTGCAGAGAAGAAAAGGATAAAAATTTCGCGTCTTAAATGAAATGGGGAGACTAGAATCAGTCGTATTCTATGAGATACGATAGTATGGTAGAAAGATTCAGATATTTCTTTCTACCATACTATCTAGTATTGTTATTGTAGTGTATAAAGTTGTATTGTAATGCGGGTTAATTTAATATAGATTAATATAGATCAATCTACAATAGTATTATCATATTCCTTTTCTATATATATAGAAATCGATTAAATTACGTATATATAATATATATAGTGATAATGTATATTATATAGTATCCCAATTCTATTTCTTTGCTTTATCTATTTGTATTTAATTTGTGTTGATTTGAATTAAATTAATTTGAAATAATCGAAAGCGACTTTTACGATTCGAATTCCTAGATTTCTGATTATTTTCAATATGAATCCCGATCGAAAGAATCAATGACTTCTTCGATGGGTATAATAAAATAATCTTTTAGTTAGCATTCCGACGAAGAAGTCATTGATTGAGGAGTTGACAAATGATCCATGGGAACTTCTTCGGATTTCGAAAAGGATTAGTAAAACCCGTCGACTTTTAACATTTGAACCATGATATGAAATGGGTTCAATAAAACAAGCAAAACATAAATAAAATTTCTAAAATAGTAAAACTAAAACAAGCGGCGCAATATGTGACTCGCCCAAGACAATATTTTAGGATGTGCAGTATCTCGTTGGACAACTACTATGTTGTTTCCCAATGTGTATCCACGTAATGGAATAACCGAATTGTTTTCTCTTTGATCTTTGAACAGTAAAGAGGTAAACAAAATAAAAAAAAGTTCCGTTCTTCCTCATGGTCCATATCTAACTTTGGTAAGAGTCAGTTCATCGAAATAGAAAATTTATGAAGAATTCAGTTGGAATAAATTGCCTACCATTTGTATTCCTTTTACTTTTTTTACTTTCAAAATACGAACACGGAAATAATTGAAATATTTCTTTGATTGAAAGAGTATTCTTCATATATATTTATTATTCATAGAATACATTACTCAACTAAAATCCAAGAGAATTTCGAAATGAAGATATTTTTCATTTCTATTTCAATTTAAAAATAAAATTTTAAATTGAAATAGTGAAATTTTAAATAAAAAAAACTTTGCCGAACGATCTATAAAAAAAAAGTGATACTGTTTAGTTCCTAAACTCAATTAGTAGTACTTCTAGAGTCCACTCCTTCCCCATACTACTAGTGAAAGGGAAAACGTAAAGACTACCATTAAAGCAGCCCAAGCGAGATTTACTATATCCATGTGAATTATGTCCTCTATCTCTATGAAGGAATTATTCAATTATTGTTCACTAATAAATAATAGGGGAATCACTGGCGCAGAGTCAAAAAGTTATTCTGACCCAACACCGTTGATGAAACAATCCAATAAATCCAATTATAACAAGTTCTTATACGATTTCTAGTATAATTAGAAAAGATTAAGCCCAAGCAAAATATGCGGAAACCCCCTTGGAAGTATCAAAGAAATGATACTAACATGTAGAAAAAAACCTATGC